GTCAAAACGGATCCTTTCATTTCTTTTTTTATGTGTATATTGTGGGTGGCTTTTATTTAGGGGTCCTTTTTTTATAAAGATTATCCTTGTCTTTGTTTATGTCTCGGATTGGAACAAATTACTATAATTCGTCTCCGCCTACGGATCAGTCGACATTTTTCACAAATTTTCCGAATGGAGGCCCTTATTTTCATATTGTTCATTCCTTACCTTAATTACGAATCCACTTATTGGAAGAAAATAGGTTTCTTGAAATTTCCTATTTCGAATTGTATCTCTAGAAAAAAATGAATATTGCAATTGAAAAGACTACTTCACCTAATCATTAGAATCTTTGTTTTGTATTCTCTAAATTTTACGCCGGTTCAATCGTAACAACTTCCTGCAATTTTGACTCTATATGACCTAGTAGATGTATCAAACTATGTCGAATCCTTCCTGAAACGGAACCTAGAATTGGATCTCGATTATCTAAACAAACCCCAAACACACCATTGGGAAGTGATTCGGTAATTAAACCTTCATAAATCCTTTTTTTTCAGTCCGGGGGAACCCAAACCCCTTGCAAAGTATCAACTAATGAGGGAGTAGTTATATTAGAAACCCAACTCTTGTTTCTTTTTTTTACAAATAGGGAAGTTCTGTGTATAATTCGAATATTAGAAAGATTACCATATATAACACAAGATTTCTCCGCCGATTCCCTGTAGTCGAGCTTCTCGGTCTGTCATTATACCCCGAGAAGTAGAAAGAATTACAATCCCCATCCCGCCTAAAATTCTAGGAATTCGTTGATAGTTAGAATAGATTCGTAGACCAGGTCGACTGATCCGTTTTAAATTTAAAATAGTTTTATATGGTCCTTTCCTATTCCTTCTATGTCGTAGGGTTAAAACCCAAAAATCCTTGTTGCTTTCTTGATGTTTCCTTACGTTTTCAATAAAACCTTCTTGTAAAAGTATTTTAACAACGTTTTCGGTGATGTTAGTAGATGGTATTCGAACAATTCCTTTTCTATTCATGTCAGCATTGCGAATAGAGGTTATTATGTTAGCAATAGTGTCCTTACCCATAATAAACGAAAATTTTTGTTTATTTTGAATTTTAATCTAATCAACATGCTTTTTTATTATTTTATTAAATAGTTACGAATTTATAAAGGTATATGCGTGATACACAATCTACTAATTTAATTAATTTCATTCAAATACTATAACTATCTCGGGGTCTCGTTTTATAATACTTCAGGTGCTAATGAAATTATTTTAGTGAAATTTAACTGTCTTAATTCTCGGGCAATCGCACCAAAAATTCTAGTTCCTTTTGGATTTCCTTCTTGATCAATAACAACCGCAGCATTGTCATCATATCGTATTATCATACCGTTTTCTCGTTTGAGTTCTTTACAAGTACGTACAATTACAGCTCTGATCACTTCTGATCTTTCTAGAGGTGCATTTGGGACGGCTTTCTTGATTACAGCAACAATAACGTCACCAATATGAGCATATCGTCGATTACTAGCCCCTATGATTCGAATACACATCAATTCTCGGGCTCCGCTGTTATCCGCTACATTCAAAAGGGTTTGAGGTTGAATCATATTAGTTTTGAATCTCTTCTTTCAATGCAAAGGGCGAAGAAAAAAAAAGAAATATTGTTTGTCCAAAAAAAAGAAATATGCAATTGTTTTTTTTTTTCATCTCAAACAAAGACCGCTTTCCTTTGATTCTACATTTCTATCCCGAAATAATGAATTGGGTTCGTATAGGCATTTTGGACGCCGCTATTGAAATAGCTTTTCTGGCTATATTTTCTGCTACCCCACCCATTTCATAAAGTATTCTACCTGGTTTAACAACAGCTACCCAATATTCGGGGGATCCTTTCCCTGAACCCATACGTGTTTCTGTGGGTCTCATTGTAACGGGTTTGTCTGGAAATATACGTACCCATATTTTTCCCCCGCGTCGTGCATTTCGTGTCATTGCCCTTCGTCCCGCTTCTATTTGTCTAGATGTGATCCAAGCGGGTTCAAGTGCCTGAATAGCGTATTTACCGAAGCAAATACGATTGCCTCGATAAGATATTCCTTTCATTCTTCCCCTATGGTGTTTACGAAATCTGGTTCTTTTGGGGTTATAGTTGATGGTTGTTTCTCAATTCCATCTCTACTACAGAACCGGACATGAGAGTTTCTTCTCATCCAGCTCCTCGCGAATGAAACGAAAAAAAAAATATACATGTATTTACTGAATACTAGACTGAATCATGGGATTCTTTGAGATTTCATTTAATTTATTAGAAATTTTATAAATTTGTATATCTTCTTTTGATAGAAAACTAAATATGTATTTATATATTCTAGAATAATTTTTTTATTATAGTTTTCTAAAAAATGTTATAGATACTATAATGTCGTTTTGTTTTTTGTTTCTTTTATAAGATTATAACAAATCTTTTTTATTTTGTTTTGACTTTTCTTTTTTTATCTATTATT